TTTTAATTGACGACTATCAAACAAATCAGAAAATGTTACGAGATTTATATTAACCGCATTCAGTATAAGTTCAAGACACATAAGTGCTCTAACCATGTTTCGACTTGTGATCAATCCATAAATACCGATAGAAAATAAATAGGCACTCAAAATAAGTACATGTTCGGTCATCATTGACCAACCCCTCATCAATCTTGATTCATTTCAATATGAACAACAATTTCACCGATTTGATTAGAATATAAATTAAGTACGAAACAAAGTAAGGTATTAGTAATGGATCGAACTAAACCCCTTTCAATTTCATATATGAACAATAGAATATGAAAATGGAACTGAAGGAAAATGGATGTGATAACATAGAACAAAACAAGACTTTATTTATTTTATTTTGGATCTAAGTACTTATTACTTAATTACTTTACTGCCGGGCCATAGCAATTGCACCTATCAAAGCAACTAAAAGAATTATAGAAATGAGTTCAAATGGAAGGTAAAAATCTGTTGATAAATGAATCCCAATTTGTTGAACGTTACTTGTTAGGTCCTGCTCTATAATCTGATTTGATCTTGTAGTCCAAACAATCCCGTACCACGACGTATCCGAGATAGTAGTAATTAGTGAAAAGAGAATACTTGTACAAACCAGTGAAGTGACCCCATCCCCAACGGTCCAAAGATAGAAATCGTTGTAATATTCTGAACCATTCATGAACATCACAGCAAATAGGATTAAAACATTTACAGCTCCTACGTAAATAAGGAGTTGTGCAGCAGCTACAAAATAGGAGTTAGATGGAATATGGAATAAGGATATACAAACAAGAACCAGTCCCAATGAAAAAGCAGAATAAATTGGGTTGGTAAGTAAGACCACCCCCAGACCTCCTAATATAAGACCTGATCCCAGAAATACTAAAAGAATATCATGTATTGGTCCAGGTAAATCCATTATGTGTAAAAAAAGAGATAAATAAATCGAAATATTTCATAAACTTACTAACCGATCCAAGAAAAAAGAGGTTACCTTATTTTTTTCTTGTATATGATACGTTCCTAATTGAATCCTAAAGGGGTGTAGATTTATATAGATACAGTTATTGGATCAATCCCGCTACTGTATCTGAAAGAGTAGTTCGGAATTGTATATTTTGAAATCATCACAGATCTATGAATCCGTTCTAAATCAAAATCAAGCCTTGATTCTCACCAATCAATAGTTATTTACTGACCTAGCAAAATGAAAGAAGCCTCACTCCTTTACTTTAGATCAAAACGGAATCTTAGTAATTGGTAATCGTTTTTGAATCAAGAGGTTTACCCCTGATTATTTTGATTGGAGTCGAATTCGTAATTGTTCGAATTGTGTAATCTCCAATTACTGACATTGGTAACCGGCCCAAAGCAATTTGATTATAATTCAATTCGTGACGATCATAAGTGGAAAGTTCATATTCTTCAGTCATTGATAAACAGTTTGTTGGACAATACTCGACACAATTACCACAAAATATACAGATTCCAAAATCAATACTATAATTAAGCAATCGTTTCTTTCTAATATCCGTTTCCAATCTCCAGTGAACAACGGGTAGATCTATGGGGCATACCCGAACACATACTTCACAAGCAATGCATTTATCAAATTCAAAATGGATTCGACCACGAAAACGCTCCGATGTGATCGATTTTTCATAAGGATATTGAATAGTCACAGGTAAACGATTCACGTGAGATAAGGTAATCATGAAACTTTGACCAATATACCTTGCAGCTCGTATTGTCTGTTGACCATAATTCATGAACCCAGTCACCATAGGGAACATATCGTGGATATCCATGAATAGTTTGATGTTTCTTTCTCTTGCTCTAGATAGGTTATGAATCTAGAATATCATATTTTGTTATAGCGAAACGAGTTGGGAAGAAGTTGTTAATAATAGATTACCTAGAGAAATAGGTAAAAGAAATTTCCACCCAAGGTTTAATAGCTGGTCCATTCTCATCCTAGGTAAAGTCCATCTTGTTGTGATAGGAATGAACAGGAACAAATAAGCTTTAGCTAATGTAATAAGGATACCAATTGTCATTCCAAAGACTCCACCTGTTTTATTTATTCCAAAAGGTTCAGAAATGAATATGTACGGAATAGAGAAATTCCACCCGCCCAAGTAAAGAACTGTTACAAATAATGAAGAAACTAGTAGATTTAGGTAAGAAGCAACGTAAAATAAACCAGATTTAATACCTGAATATTCGGTTTGATAACCTGCTACTAATTCCTCCTCTGCTTCTGGTAAATCAAAAGGTAATCTTTCACATTCCGCTAGGGAAGAAATTAGAAAAACTATAAACCCTATAGGTTGACGCCACAGATTCCACCCCCAAAACCCATATTTTGACTGTGCCTCAACTATATCAACTGTACTTGAACTGTTAGATAATCATAGTCGATGATAACATCACTATTCCCATCGCTATTCCAGAACCGCACATGAGACCTCAGCTTCATACGGCTCCTCGATGGCCACAAATAAATCTAAGGACTGGTTCATTATTACCTCGGCATGTTTGTAGTGTAGATTAGAGTAAAGATGTATCGAAGAGTCCCGAATTAGACCAATGGAATTCCGTCCGCCATAATAAAAAAAGCGCTTCCGAATTGATCTCATCCTTTATTTTCTAATTAGACTTAGAATTCTTTTAGTTCAGTAATAACTTAATCCTTCAATAAAATACTCGTTGTTTCAATAGATATTTCGACCCATACTTTTCGTACGAAAAATAATTAGACACTAATTCATAAGTTATAGTTGATAAATCATTATAAGAATTCTATCCGTATGAATATGGATAGGATTGAGGAAAGAAAGAATAAACAAAGATCTCTTATTATTCAGTTTTCCTATTGCATTCCATTTCTTTCGTTCCTGTTCTTCTTTCTCACTCAGAAGGGGGGTTTCTAAAAAATCAAATCAAAGGATTACTTCGTTCTCGACAGTCATTTATTTAATCAGTGGATAGAAGCATACTCTGGATCGGAATCGTGAGGAAGTACTGCTTGATCATTTCTACGAACTTAAAGCCCTCATTATGATTCCTTTTATTTTATGCAGAAATATCCTTTTGGATACCTTACATTATCTTCATCACTAATCCTTTGTGTACCTTTGTGTTCCTAACCGTCCACTCATTTTTGATTGATCCCCGATATGGTAATACATACAACATACCCAACATACAACAACATACAATACAATAGTAGAAACTCCATACAGTTGATCTTTTGCACCCGCTTCAAGTCATGATGACTAATCAACCAATCTTGGGGTAAACAGTTTCGACCGCTTATGTTTACTTCCACTTTACTCTCGTACATAGGGAATGAGAATCAATCTTCTTACTGCAAATTCATAAGCTGTTTTGTTTCACTCATATAACTATCTGGTTTAACTCATCGACCCGAATGATGAATAAAAAGAGAAAGGTATCTATTCAACACATCCAACCCCTTTCCTTTATTTCCAGGAAAGGGGTAAAGGTTCATGTTCCAACGAATCACACGTAGAGATATTGATAACACACACGGAGTTAATGGTATTTCATAACTAATAGATTGAGCAGCAGCTCGTAGACCACCTGAAAAGGAATATTTATTATTCGATCCATATCCTGACATAAGAAGTCCAATAGGAGCAATACTGGAAATAGCGATCCATAAAAAAACGCCTATACTGAGATCGGCTAGAACAAGGCGATAGCCAAAAGGAATTACTAAATAGCTTAGTAGAATTGATATGACCGCTATAGATGGCCCCATACTGAATAAACGAACATCTCCTCTAGATGGGAGAAGATCCTCTTTCAAAAGTAGTTTGGTCCCATCTGCTAGAGCTTGAAGAATTCCCAAGGGGCCGGCATATTCAGGCCCGATACGTTGTTGTATCCCTGCAGATATTTCTCTTTCTAACCACACAATCACGAGTACGCCTATTGTGATTCCCGATACAGGAGTAAAAATAGGGACAAGCAGCCATAAGAGGTCTATGACCTCTTTTAAGGATTCCGATCTGGAAAAAGAATTGATAGCTTGTACTTCTGTCGTATCAATTATCATTTCAACGATCAACTTCTCCCATAATGATATCTATACTACCTAGTATCGTCATGATATCAGCCAATTTCATTCTTTTAACTAGCTGAGGAAGAATTTGCAAATTGATGAAACCAGGCGGACGAATTTTCCATCTCCAGGGAAAAACACTATTATCCCCTATCAGAAAAATTCCCAATTCTCCCTTTGGGGCTTCTACTCTCACATAAAGTTCTTGTTTCGACAATTCAAAAGTGGGAGAAGGCTTTTTACTAATGAATCGATATTCAAAACCATTCCATTCGGAATCACTTGCTCTATCAAAGCGTCGAACTTCTAAGTTCTCATAGGGCCCCCCCGGAATTCCTTCTAGAGCCTGTTGAATAATTTTTATGGATTCCGTCATTTCATTGATTCGTACTAAATAACGAGCTAATGAGTCTCCTTCTTTTTGCCACTGGACTTCCCAATCGAATTCATCGTAACACTCATAATGATCAACTTTACGAAGATCCCATTGGATTCCGGAAGCTCGTAGCATTGGTCCCGATAAACCCCAATTTATTGCTTCCTCCCCACCAATAATGCCCACCCCTTCAACTCGTTCCAAAAAAATGGGATTTTGCGTAATAAGCTTTTGATATTCAACAATTCCTGTTAAAGAATAATCGCAGAAATCCAAACATTTATCTATCCAGCCATGAGGTAGATCAGCAGCGACTCCCCCGATACGGAAATAATTATGCATCATTCGCATACCTGTGGCAGCTTCGAATAGGTCATATAGCAATTCCCTTTCTCTGAAAATATAGAAGAAGGGAGTCTGTGAACCGATATCTGCCATAAAAGGTCCAAGCCATAATAAATGAGAAGCTATACGACTCAGCTCCAGCATAATTACTCTGATATAGCTGGCTCTTTTGGGTACTTGAATATTTCCTAATTGTTCTGGTGCATTTACCGTTATTGCCTCTGTGAACATAGTAGCTAAATAATCCCAACGTGTTACATAAGGAAGATATTGTATAATTGTTCGGTTTTCCGCAATTTTTTCCATCCCTCTGTGTAAATAACCCAATACGGGTTCGCAGTCAATAACATCTTCACCATCTAGAGTAACGATAAGTCGAAGAACACCATGCATTGATGGGTGGTGAGGACCCATATTAACTATCATGAGGTCTTTTCTTGTAGCCGGTACATTCATATGTTTTCTTCTCCGATCCATTATTCTATGAATTGCCGAAAACGAAATAAATGAGGTTCATCAAAATTCAAGATCTAATAAACCAAAGAATTCAAACAATCTTCAAATTAACGAGTTTTTGGTTCCCGAATATCTAATTGATCAATTAATTTTTTATAACGCACTCTATTTTTCTTTGACAAATAAGCCAGCAGCCGTTGACGTTTTCCCAGAATTTTCCGCAAACCTATCTGAGATAAATAATCTTTTCTGTGCAATTCAAAATGTGAAGTAAGTCTCTGTATCTTATTGGTGAAACTGATTACTTGAAATTCAACAGATCCTTTGTTTTTTTCTTCTTTCGGAATAACTGAGATGAATGAATTTTTGACCATAACCATAAAAATAAAATTTCTCTCTTTTTTTTTTTTTTTTTTCCACAGATATGGATTTTACCAATCAGGAATAATAAGAATGCCAGTTATTTTGATCTGATACACCCAATAATCTGGATTTATTCATATATTACTTTATTCTATCAAATCAAATCAAAATTAAATTCAAATGAATTGTAAGTACAATTTTTAATTTGATTCGATAGAAGGGCAATTTCTGTACCCACAAAAGAAAATGATTTTGACCTAAGAAGATTCTGCCGAATCATTTCTAGATTCAATCCAATTGAGACGTTATTGAATCGGTATCATGTATTAGAATGTAACACAGCGTGTGTGTACATTCATATACCGGATCCGACACCTGATATATAGGAAATGTACCAACCATCAACTAATTCCGAATCGTGGATACATATGTATCCTTGACATACTGAAACGGCTGCCATTATTGGTATCAAACCAGTAGCGATTCATACAAGCTAAATCCTCTAATCGATAATTGGGCCAAAGAAACAATTTGAATTGAATGAATTTATTTATATCTGTATCAATATGCTTGTCCTCATCCAAAAATTGCCCCCAGTTCCTTACATTGTTGTCATTGAAAAATACCGGATTTCTATCCATAAAATTCCTATTTCCGGAATTGAAACAAATTAGAATTCTCAATTCTCTACGACGCCTAGGGGATAGAATATTTTCAGGAACAAGCAAATCATAATGATTTTCGTCTCTATTCACAAGCATCTTTTTATGTTGTACAATGGATCCATTGAAATAATTCTCATCAACATATCTTTTTTCTCGATATCTTCCATTAGTTTGGCATTTATTATTATGGACCAATGAGATACCTATGGTTTGATACATAATAAATTGTCTATCCCATTTTATAGACAGACGTACTGGTTCGAGAATCAATATTCCCCTTTTTATCAATTCTGGAAGAGTTAGATTCGTCTGAATTAACATTACATCCAGGTGCATTTCTCCTCCTTGAATAGAGGATATAGCAATTTCCTTTGCATTTTTTAGTCTAAGCAGGAAACAATATACCTTAACATTATTGAAAATTCTGTGATTCAAAGGATCATCCCATCTCAATTGAAAAAGCAAATATTTTTTCAGGAATAACTCTAGTTTTGCTTTCTTGTTACTCTCGGGTTGTCCTTTCTTTTCACGTTTTTGAATGTCTGATTCCGTGTAATCCTTTTCAAAATCTTTTTGTCGTTTTCGTGCGTCTGAGCCAATATTTCCGTGGCCGAGCTGTTCTTTTTCTTCTTGATTTCGATTCTTTAATTCAAGATATTCTTTTTGATTAGATGATATACGAAGATCCTTTTTTTGATTTCCATTAATGTTTTTGTTTTCACTAATGTTTTCATTTCCATTAAAAATGAAAAGAAGTAATTTGATTGGTATAATCCACGGTTTGATCTTATATGCATCATAAAGTGGCACAAATTCTGAGAAGAACCAAGATTTCGGATTTAATATGGGACGATATAGCATTTCTTTATTCATTCCCATCAAAAAAAACTTTTTTTTTTGATTGGGTGGGTTGATTTCTTGATGAATCGTGAGATAGAAAAGATCTTTCTTATCAATCATTTGATAATAATCAGTCTCGGTCTTAGTCATTTTATTAATGTTGGTCCCGGCATCCGTATCGGTCCAGGACTCAATATCGATATTCTTTCTAAGAAATAAATCGAAAATTTTCCACTCCAAATATTTTCTATCCGTACTTTTACCCGTACCAATAATATACTCTTCTCCTAGATAATCACTAATAGATATATCCCCCAGTACATAAAATGGTTCAATTTTAGGTGTGTTGTAATTATATGGAATCTCTCGGTCCTCGTTTACTTGTAATGAGGATGGATAAATATATGAGTCTTTCCTATCCCCATAATTAATATATTTATATGAAAAAAGATCATATCTGTAGTTTTTTTTTAATTTTGCTTTTTTGCTCGTCAATGAATTAACTTCATAATCATTTTTTTTCTCGTAATGAATGAATTGGGCTTTTTCATATGAATTCTTTTTTGAGTCTTTATTTTGAATCGTACGACGCCGATTGACCCTAGTTCGCCATTTTTGCGGTACTAATTTAGACCACCTAGCCTGAGATAAATTGTATTGATAATGACCCCTTAACCAGTTTTTCCATTCATTCATTCCAGAATTTGGAAGTTTTTTATGTCTTGATTTGGAATCAAATATTCTTCGTGTTCCAAAAAAATTCCTGATTCTTTCCTTAAGAATAAGATATGCTTCGCGATATTGAAGTAGAGATCTCAAATGATACTTCTTAATAGCTTGGATTTGTGATAATTTGTAAAATACAGATGCTTGTGAAAAGGAATATAGGTCACCAGAAATCTTTGATTTATTATTACTAATATTAGAAAGAGACTTTTTTATAGTCGAAATAAAGTGAATTTTTTTTTTATTTGTTTCATCAATCCCTTCTTTATTTTTTTCATCATTGTGAATGTATTTATCGATAATCTTTTTTGTTGATTCAAGGAAAAGTTGTACATTGACTCTAGAAATATTAACAGTACATAGAAAGATATGTATGTATATTCTTTCGTTGAAAAATGTCAAAAAATAGTGCCATTTGCGTATGAATATGAATCTGTTACTTCTTCTTTTTGATATCTGCCAAATAGGTTTCTGCGATTCCGATCTTTTATCACCACAACCTGTATCGTTAGGACTAATATTTATATCCGGAGTTAGAAATATTTTTCTTTTGTCTTTTGCACCCCTTTCTATTTGATTTCTGATTAGGGTTGTTCTATCGGACAGATCTTTCCTTTTTTTTTCTGTCAGTGAATAATTTGCCCAATCCATGAATCTAATTCGAATGGTCGATTCAGGAACAATTTTATTACTGCTTCTGATTATGGAATCTTTTCCATTTTCATTCGGTTCATATACTTTCTTCAATACAAATAAGAAAATTGTATTTACGTTTACAAACTCTTTTATTATTCTTTTTAAAAATAGAACCGTTTTGATAATCCATCTTGTTTTTTCTTTTGAGACCTTTATAAACTGTTTTGTTTTTTTTTTGAAAACTCTTAGAACTAGAAAACATTTTTTTTTCACTTTTCTCTTTTTTTTTTCGAATTCATTATAAATAGGTTCAAAAAAGGAAGGTTGTTGTCGGGCAGAACCAAAAGGTAGTTCGGTTTCCCTTCCCCAGATTGTTAAAAAACAAAAATTTTCCGTTTTCCCTTTCTTTTGGATTGGATCTCTATGATGGGATCGTAGTTTGGATTTGCGCCAGGGTTTCAGACAGAAAGGAAATAGGATTTTTATCTGAATACCATCCGTTAACCAGTTTTTCGGAAATTCTGTTTCTGATAATTGAACACCATTATAGGTGCATTTAACATGCATTTCTCTATTCCACTCCTTCAAATCCTCGTACCACTCGGGGAATTGAAATAAGAGCATACGGCCGAGGTTTTTAGCTATTATCAATGAAGGCAATATGATGTATTTTCTAAGAATCGATTGGGTTACTAACATAGTACCTCTTATTGCTTGAGCAAATATAATAGTATCCCAAGTTTCTGCTATTGCTATCCTTTCATTCTCGTTTTTTTTATCTGCAATTTTTTTTGCCTTTTCTTTTGCCTCTTCCTCCTCAGAATCCGAAGTTTTGAATTTCGGTCCTGTATCTATCCAATTTCCAAAAATTAGATTCATTGTTCGGGAGATATCAAAAGAAAAAAAAAAAGTTTTGTCTATTCTGTCCAAAAAAAGCAGGGAATGCACATTCGCTTGAAACATTTCCCAAGTAACTATTTTACGTCTTTGAGCGCGCATGGATCCTTTTACTATATCCCGACGAAAATCTGATTGTTGCGAGTAACGTATCAAAGCCAACTCTTCTGCTTGATCACTATTAGTACTGGTACTAGTATGAGTATTGGTATTCTCATCCGGATCCGCCTTATCAGTATAAATTACCACACGTTTGGCTTTTCTTGAACGAATCCCATGATTTTCTGTTGATTCTTCCTCATTTTCCTCCTCCCGCTCTTCAAAAGAATCGATCAATTTGTATGATCGTCGAGGAATCTTTTTACCGATTTCTTCTATTCCAATAGATTTTTTTTGAATTGTTTGATTATTTGGATCAGTTGTAATTACATCGAATAGAAATTTCAAACATTTTTTTTTATTTTCTGAATCAAATCTTCTTTGTTCGGATATTAAAACAAGCTTTTTAAAATTAAGATTAAAACCAGTTGTTGATTTCCTAGCTAATTCACTGATAGAGGTCAAGAAAGGACC